CAATTGGATTGTTTCTTTTTGAACTTCTATACTAAGCCTTTGTAGATGCGGCTCTGGATATTCCTTTATCATTTCGTTCAACAAGAAGAGTTCCTCTAATTCTATGAATTGTTCTAAAATACTATTTTCTTGAATATCATTCAAAAAAGTTCCGGATTGCCTAGTATTCCACCAATTCATAACCCAGGATTCCAGACTTTTATTAAATAAGAGAGAGATCCACCCGGGCAAAAATACTATAGATGCAAGATATAGAAGGGGAGTGAATGCATTCTTTTTTGCCATTTTTTTCTTACTGAATTGAGTTGAACGAATTTCCATAATACGTATCCAAACAGACCCTTTTTGCGAGCCAAAACAGACGTATTGGTTCCATATACGTCTGTTTTGGCTCTAATGAGCGCTCGGAAGAAACTTCAGTTAAGTTATGCTATCGAAAAAGACGATTCTTAAGATTTTTTCCTTTTTACCTCCCGATAAGAAAGAATTTTCAGTTAATTTCAAAATACTTCAATCGGTACACGCAAGAAATAGGCCAATTCGGCAGCTTTTTGTTCAATTTCTCGTGGAGTCAAATTCTCATCAGTACGAGTCAAGGGAATGGCCCCCTGGCCTCGGATGTCTATATAAAGGACACGACGGGCGTAAATACCTTCTTTAACTTCTATTCTGATGGATTGAATATCTTGCATAAGGAATCGAAGTAAGATGCGACGATTTTTTCCAGGAAATCCCCAACGAAAAATACACAAAATTCCTTCTTTTCTATCGAATCGATCATAACCACTACCTACATTCCACGAAATTGTGCACCAAAAATAGGTGCTAATAAAGAGACCTGCGATGCCATAGAAAGACATGATGATCCCCTGTGGAAAAAAAGGGATTTGCTGAGGCGGAAATAAGGATATCAAATTTCTACCCAGATAACTGGAAGTTCCAACTAATAAAAATCCTAATGAACCTAAAAAAAGGATAAAGGCCCAGCAGAAATTACTTGTTTTTCGAGACCCCGTTATAAGTTCTATCCATATATGTTCTGATCGCCAACTCATACTAGATCCGGTTGCATTTTATTGAAATTGAGAGAATAACCCCAAAAGAATTGACTTTACTCTTTTTGTTTCCGAAGTAACTCTCATCGACTAGCACTATTCTAATGCGAACCTTTAGGCATAATTCATCGAATTGAATTGGCTAGATGTAAAATACTAGCATCCCCTTCATATGATCCCCTATAGATATCTATATGCATTTAGATACATTGACTTTCCATTTCAGACATCCGCCGATCCTGTTATCTTATACGATATTCTACTAAATGGATATACATTTTATGATTCATGCCTAAGTCTTGAAAAAAAAAATATGGATGAGATTGAGATTCGGTCGCAGCAGATTTAAAAAATCTTGTTTCTTTGAACATGAAGAGATAAAGACGCCATTGCAATTGCCGGAAATACTAGGCCCACTAAAGGCACAAAAATAGATGGTAAGTTGAGAGTTGTCATAGAATGGGTACCTCGATTTAATATTTGTACCTGTTATTCTTATATTATATATTTAATATTATTAATATTATTATATATTTAATAATCTATTTTTAAATTCGTTATTAATTTTAATTCGTATCTAATTATACTATAAGTGAGTATATAATAAGTGCAAGGAATGTAGAACTAAATAAATGTACTTATTTATTTTATTTCATTTTTCTACATGGAATATATGTCTGAATAATCCATTTATTTATTCTTCTTATTTTATTTTTATTATATTCTTTTTTTTGTCCTCTAATTTTAATTAAATAAAAAGAAATAGTTTCTTAAAAATTCCCGAAAAATTCGTTAGAATACGATCCAACAGGGATTATTAGTAAGAATTTTAATTCTTGGGAGATATAGAACGAGTCAATACTATCTAGCTATATTTGAATTATATATATAATTTTATATATATATACGTAACATTAAATTCGTTTAATTTGCCTTGCCTAATATATAATATCCTTGCCTAATATATAATATATAATATATATAATGTTAATGTTGCGAAAAGAATAATCCGCTCTTTTATCTTGTTGATAGAAACTTTCTTATTACTAATCAGAATCAGGAATATGAGTCAAAAAAGATCTTGAAAAAAAAACTAATTTTCTGCAACTTTAACTTTTGATTCTTTCTAGAATGCAATCGTGTGTCACCAAAAAAACGAGATTCTTCTTATTTTTACTTTTATTCTGATAAACTAACTGCCTGTTTGCCAAAAAAAAAATAATTGAACTTAACTTAAAGCTCTATTTGAATCAATTTTTATTCGAAGGAAAGAAAGCGTGGAGCTGAAATAACTCATTCAGAACGCCTTTTAAAAGATTACGTGGTACAATTGGATCGAATAAGCCCTTATGAAATAAATATTCAGCCGCTTGGGAACCTTCAGGTACTGTCTTATTCAATGTTTGTTCAATTACCCTTTTACCCGCAAATGCAATGTAGGCATT